ATCCGAAAGAGGATCGTACCTCTCGGTCGTGAATATCTGAATAGGACGAACCCGCCTCCGTGGATATCTTTGCTTCGGAACAAAGCAATTAGAATTAGGCTCGGTCAACTGGAATGTGTATTATCCATATGGGAGATCTTCCAATTGAGGAGATCCATCGACCTGAGACGAAGAGAAAGGAAGGTCTATCTATCTTCTTTAGTTATTCAATGAAACCAATGATTTGTTATTGGAGCAGATAGCAACAACCATTTCAGCGGACATGCGTATTTTCCGATGGATTTACATGGTTTCATTAGTAGAAATTGTTTGATGTAACGAGTAATAGGCTCTTTCGCCGTTCAAGAATTCTTGTTTAGGCAGTTCATATCATCCACACATAGTGATCTAAGATTTCAATTCTTCCATGTTTCAGCAGTAGCATATTGTTCCATGGAGCTAAGGCCAAAAAGATGGAAGAAACAAGTGTTTCCACGACTCTACCATCCGGCCAATTCTGTTCCACTTAATCCCCTTTTAATGGGCACATATCTTTACGGCTAAGGAATGGGGAATCTTTCTCCTGTTACATGAATCAAATGTTTCATTTCATCCGGGAAAAGCCATCTCTTTCTCAACAATGTCTTTGTCATTTGATCCAATAGCGTTCCGTTAGATAGGAACAGATTTGATAAATACTGATAACTCTCGGATAGAGTATTAGAACGGAAAGATCCATTAGATAATGAACTATTGGTTCTAAACCATCTCTGGCGATGAATCAACAATTCGAAGTGCTTTTCTTGCGTATTCTTGATGAACCAGCGTTTATATATAGATGTAGGAGGATTTGTTTGGGAAGCAATAAGCCCCTTTGACATCTCTTCATCTGCAAAGAATTCTCGACGTGAAAACACAGAGGCAGAGGGCTGATCTTTGAATAGGGAAAAGAATGGATCCGCAGGGTCCCAAATGAATTGGCTTGTTCGAAAAAAGCCTTGTTCTTTGGAAAATCTATCTCGTGTCTGGTACTGCATGGTTCCACTCTGCAAGAACTCCGAATCATTCTCTTGAAGCTCATCCTCTTTATGATAAATGATCCATTTACCCCGAAATGACCCAGTCCAATAGGGAAATCCCAATTCAGTGGGCCTTTCGATACAATCAAATAGATTGCCACAAGGGCGCCATATTCTAGGAGCCCAAACTATGTGATTGAATAAATCCTCCTCTATCTGTTGCGGATCGAGGGCCCCTTCCCCTTCTTCAAACTCCGATTCGTATTTTTCATATAGAAATCTCTGATCAACGATAGAACAAGATCCATTTTGCATCATATCTAACTGATTCCTTGGTTCGGACCGAAGAAGTAATGTCACTCGATTATTATCAAACTGACTGCAATATTTTTCTGTCCGTGAGGATCCCGCCAGAGCCAGAGCGCCTTCTACTTCTAATAGTAATAATAGTAATAGGCCATGAACTAGATCAGAATCATTCTCAACGAATCCATAAGAAGTGATCCAATTTTTTTCATCGTGTCTGGATGAAGACCAAAGATCTTGAGCGACCGATCCGGCAGAACAACTCAAAAGATAAAGAAGTATCGTGAATTTCTTCATGCTCGTTCCAAGTTCGAAGTACCATTTGTACAAATAAGAATCCCCTCCCTTACATGATTTCTTCTTCATATAGATAGATATAGGATCTATGGGGCAATTACTTAGAAGTACATTTTGTGTAATAGCCCTTCCTATCTGATAGAAAAGGATCCCATGATCCTGAACCGATCTTATCTGGGATCGAAAATCCCAAGTTTTTCTATGAAGAGCTGATCTAATTGTATTAGTTTCTATAATGGATTTCTTCTGTGTAATACTAATTGATAGGGCCTCATTGATAAGTGCTACAAGATCTCGCGCATTGGAACCCATGGTTATGGACCCGAATCCGTTAGTATGGAACATCTTCTTTTCCAAGTGAAATCCCCTAGTATATGAAAGAATGAAAAAGTGCTTTCGTTGTTGTGGAAGAAGAAGCCTTCGTATCTTAATGCATGTATTTAATTTATTCGGAGCTATTAGAGCGGGATCCACTTTTTGGGGAATATGAGTCGAAGCAATAACAAGAATCTTTCCAGTGGAACATCTTTCACAATCCCTGGAGAGATAGTTCTCTAATAGACCGAGGGATAAGTAATTCGACTCATTCACATGCAGATCATGAATGTTTGGAATCCATATTATGCAAGGAGACATTGCTTTTGCTAATTCGAATTGAAGGGTGATATCAAATGGGTCTATTTTCGGCGTCATATACATAGTTAGCACATTCGTCATAATTAGCAGCTCCGTATCAATATCAAGATCAAGGTCATCATCAATATCGTCACTATCATCAATATCGATATCATCAATAAGATAACCTTTAGGCTTGTCATCCAGGAACTTGTTCGGAAATACCGTAATGAAAGGAACATAGGAGTTTGTCGCTAGGTATTTGACCAAACAGGATCGTCCAG